TGAATCAATTGTTGCTTTTGAGATTCAATGGAAGAATTTGACTCTTGAGTCTTAGAACTGAAAAAGAAAAATTGTAGACGCTTTATTTTGAAAAATAATATATTTAATAAATCGGTTAAGTTTAAACAAATTAAAATTGACATAGTTTATTATTTCAAAGTAGTATATTTTTAATTTCGAAAAAATAGTATGTATATTATGACACCAACAATAAAGTACGAAATGATGATTCTTTTAACGGAAGATTTTAATGAAAGTGAATTAAAAACTTGGGCCTTTAATTACGCAAAATCTTTAAGAAAATTAAGTGCTTCTAAAATATCTGTAATTTCTCGTGGTAAACGAAATTTAGCCTATTGGATTAAAAACCGAAAACGTAGTAACTATATTCAAATTAACTTTTTGAGTATGCCTAAATATATTGATAATTTTGCAAATAACTTAAAATTAGATTCTCATGTTTTACGATTTTTAATTCTAAATAAAAAATCAGAAATGAAGAATCTAACATAAATTTTTAAAAAAATTACTTGAATAGATAGAAAAGATATGATAGGATATCAGTAATAGATATCCTCAGTAGCTCAGTGGTAGAGCAATCGGCTGTTAACCGATTGGTCGTAGGTTCAAGTCCTACCTGGGGAGTATTAAACAAAATAAAAAAATGAAAAATAATCTTGATAAATTAAAAATTGGTAATAAATCTTTTAATTCTCGTTTAATGCTAGGGACAGGAAAATTTAAAACCATTGATAACGCTGTTGATAGTATTGTTAATAGTAATTGTCAGATTGTAACTGTAGCTATTAGGCGATTACCAACAAATCTTAAAAATGATAATACAAGTTTCTTAGAATTTTTAGATTGGAAAAACTTATGGCTTTTACCAAATACTGCAGGATCTCAAACTGCAGAAGATGCAATTCGTATGGCATATTTAGGACATGAATTAGCATGTCAAATTGGTCAAGAAGATAATAACTTTGTTAAACTTGAAGTAATTTCAGATCCAAAATATTTATTACCAGATCCGATAGGAACATTAAAAGCAGCAGAATTTCTTGTTAAAAAAGGTTTTACTGTTTTACCTTATATAAATGCAGATCCAATGTTAGCTCTACATCTCCAAGATGTAGGTTGTGCAACAGTTATGCCGTTAGGTTCACCAATTGGTTCTGGTCAAGGATTAAATAATTTAACAAATCTTAAAATTATTATTGAAAACTCAAGTATACCTGTAATTATTGATGCAGGTATTGGAACACCCAGTGAAGCCAGTCTAGCTATGGAATTGGGAGCCGATGGTGTATTATTAAATACCGCTGTTGCACAAGCAAAAAATCCTGCTCAAATGGCTTTAGCTATGAATTTAGCTGTTCAATCAGGACGTCTAGGTTATTTAGGAGGTTGTATGAAAAAAAAGATTATGGTGATGCAAGTTCTCCATCAAATAATATTAGTAAATTACCCTAAGATTAAAACTTAAAAACAAAAAAATACTAGAAACTATTAATTATTACCTAATGAAAAGCAAACTCCAATTTATTTTGGAGTTTGTTTTTTCTTCATTTTACAATATTATAAACTAATTATCATTTATAATTAATTATATATTTTTTTAATTTAATTCTTATTTACATAAACAATTTAATTATTAATCATCATTGTTTTCAACTTCACTTAAATCAATTTTAATTTCAAGCTCATTTAAATATTCTCTACAATCTTCATCATCACGAGCTTTTTTTTGTTGTACAATAATCTTTGTTTTTGGTCGTAAAACTGTCTCTAAACATATTTGTGCAAGATTATCCTCTAAAAGTCTCATTATAGCTCGTCGTAAAGGACGAGCTCCATAAACAGGATCATAGCCTTCATCTACTATTAGACGTTTAGCTGCATAATCAACCTTTAATTCTAAACCTTTATCTTTTAGTCGATCTTTCAGTTGATTAATCATTATGTCAGAAATTTTCCAAATATCGGCCCTATTAAGATGACTAAAAACAATAATTTCATCGATTCGATTTAAAAATTCTGGACGGAAAAAATCCTTTAATTCTTCATTTACTAAATCGGTAACTTTTGCAAAAAGCTCTGGATCGGGTCCTGATTCTTTAGTTGGCTCCCAAGGTTCTTCATCACTACCTTCCATACGAGTTAAAAGGAATTTTCTTATACTTTCTGTCTGTTCTTGTTCATAATCTTCTTTTGTTTTAATACCACATTCTCGTTCTATAATTTTCGCACCTAAATTTGTTGTCATAACAATTAAAGTACTCTTAAAATCAACAACTTTTCCTCGAGAATCAGACAATCTTCCATCATCTAATATTTGTAATAATAAATTAAAAACATCAGGATGTGCTTTTTCAACTTCATCAAATAAAATTACAGAATAAGGTTTAGTACGAATTGCTTCAGTTAATTGACCACCTTCTTGATAACCTACATAACCTGGAGGAGACCCAATTAGTTTTGCTACAGTATGTTTTTCCATAAATTCTGACATATCAAATCGAACCATGCTATCGTCCCCACCAAACATATAATCTGCTAATGCTTTTGTTAATTCAGTCTTTCCAACACCTGTAGGACCTGCAAAAATAAAACTTGCAATTGGTCGATCTGGATTCCGTAATCCTACACGTGCTCGACGAATAGCTTTTGAAACAGAAACAACAGCATGATGTTGACCTATAAGACGTTCATGAAGTGTATCTTCCATTTTTAGAAGCTTTTTAGACTCGGAATCAGTAATTTTTGTTACAGGTACCCCAGTCCAACCTGCAATTACGCCAGCTACATCATTTTCCATAACCATATCAGGATCTTTTCGAATCATTAATCCACGCTGTTCAGCTTTTTTCATACTAGATTTATAAATTCGAATATGACTTCGCAATTCCACTTCATGATCTAATAATTGTTTAGCAATTGTAAACCTATGAGCTTTTATAGCTTTTTCTTTGTCACTTAAAGTGCTCTGTAACTCTGCAATTATATTTTTTAATCCGGATGGTAAACGGCGATTTTCTAAGCGAACACGTGAACCTGCTTCATCAAGTACGTCAATAGCTTTATCTGGTAAAAAACGATCTGCTACATATTTATCAGCAAGTATTGCTGCTTGTTCTATAGCAGCATCATGATAACTTAATTTGTGATGTTCTTCAAATTTTGATCGTAGACCACGCAAAATATCAATTGTAATACCTACAGTAGGTTCTTCAACCATAACAGGTTGAAATCTTCGCTCTAATGCAGGATCTCGTTCAAAATATTTTCGATATTCGTCTACCGTTGTCGCCCCAATACATTTTAATTTTCCTCGTGCGAGTGCTGGTTTTAAAATATTAGCAGCATCTACTGCACCTTCAGCTGCTCCTGCCCCAACTATTGTATGAATTTCATCAATTACAATTATCGAAGCTGTATCTTTTTGCACTTCTTCAACTATTCGTTTTAAACGTTCTTCAAATTCACCACGATATTTTGTACCAGCTAATATTGAACCAATATCAAGAGCTACAATATGACTACCCTGTAAAAAATCAGGAGCATTTGAAGTTAACAATAATTGCGCAAGTCCTTCCGCTACAGCAGTTTTTCCAACACCAGGTTCTCCAATAAGAACAGGATTATTTTTACGACGTCTAGCTAAAACTTTAATAACATCAAAAATTTCTTGATCACGTCCGACTACAGGGTCTAATTTTCCATTTACAGCGTCTTGTGTAATGCTTTCTCCATACTCATCTAACGTCGGAGTTGGACTTCCATTTTTTTCACGTTCTAATAAGTATTTTTCGGTTGGTGTTAATGGCCGAACTACTTCTTCTTGATTTTGTTCAATAAGTTTTAGAATTATACTACGAAGTTTTGGGATATCAACTCGCAACTTATCCAAAGTTCTCATTGCTACGCCATCAGGCTCAGAAATAAGCGAAAGAAGAATATGTTCTGTACCAACAAAATTTTGACCTAAATCCTTGCCTTCATGAATCGCCATTTCTAAAACACGTTTCGCTCGAGGTGTAAAAGGTATTTCAGATGCTACAAATCCTGTACCACGACCAATATATAATTCAACTTCTCTACGAATTTTTCTTAAAGTAAGTTTACATTTAAATAGAGCTTTGGCTCCCATACCATGTTTTTGACCAATAACTCCCATCAATAATTGTTCTGTACCAACATAATTATGACCCATACGTCTTGATTCTTCTTGCGATAGCATTATAATTTTTATCGCTCCCTCAGTGAACTTCTCGAACATTTTTTGACTCCTTATAATCTAAAAAAATAATTTATTAAATTTTGTAATTTACAGATTAAACTTAAATTAAATTAGTACCATGAGATTATCCCCCATTTACATAATAATTGATTATACTACTCACATTATTATTTTTCTCACAATTACCTATACTATTTATATGTATATTATTATATTATAGTATAATTATAATACATAAAATTATAAAAAACAATATATTTTATTAAAATATTTTACTAGATTCTTGTATGAGATGTATAATATATTATACAATCGAATAATAAAAATGTCAACTTTAGGTTAGGCGGTATGGCCAAGTGGTAAGGCAGTGGATTGCCAAATCCTCGATCCCCAGTTCGAATCTGGGTGCCGCCTTATATATTATAATCTGTAATATTGCATTTTTATGTATTTTTAAGGACACTAGGGAATTATATACTTTTTGGGGATGTGGTGGAATTGGTAGACACGACGGACTTAAAATCCGTTGCCTAGTGATAGTGCGTGAGGGTTCAAGTCCCTCCGTCCCCATAATAATGTATTAATTTTTTATATTTATTAACAACAAAAATTTAATCATAGTTTATAAACAATTTTTAAAATTGAACCGATTTACATTTTACATTTAGGTTGATTTATAAATTTGACGTTATACTTGATTTAAATATTTTGTAATCTATTAATAAAAAAATATAATTCAATAAATATTTTTATATTTAGAAAATCTCAATTGGATAACTTGCTTTTAGATTTAACTTTTATTTTTTCTTAGTTTTAATTTTAATAATAATATATCTATAATTTAATTGAGGGTTTTACCTAATTTAAAATTTTTGTAAAAATTTTAAATTAGGTAAAACCCTCAATTAAATTATAGATATACGATAAAATACACCTGAAGGCAAATCTAACTCTGTTAACAAATCAAAAACATTAGTTTCTGAATCATAATAAATATCTAAAACTCGCTTATGAGTACGCACCTCAAAATGTTCTCTTGAGTCCTTGTCTACGTGTGGCGATCTCAAAACACAATAGATACGTTTATCAGTAGGTAATGTAATAAGATTAACTAAATTTCTGTTATTAAATTGTATTATATCAATTATTTTACGACAAGATGAAATTAAAAGTTCATGATTAAACGATTCTAATCGTACACGAAGTTTTTCATTCGTTTTTATTTCCATAAATTTACTTAATTATTTAACAATTTTAGAAACTACACCGGCACCAATAGTACGCCCACCTTCTCTAATAGCAAATCGCATTCCTTCTTCAATAGCAACTGCACAAATTAATTCTGCAGTCATTTTAATACGATCTCCTGGCATTACCATATCTACGACAGATCCATCATCTGCGGTAAATTGTGTAATAGATCCTGTTACATCTGTTGTTCGAACATAAAATTGTGGGCGATAACCTGAAAAGAATGGAGTGTGACGACCACCTTCATCTTTTGTTAAAACATAAACTTCAGCTTCAAAACTTGTATGCGGTGTAATTGTACCTGGTTGAGCCAATACCATTCCACGCTCAATATCTTCGCGTGTTACTCCTCGTAATAAAATACCAACATTATCTCCAGCAAAACCTTCGTCTAACGTTTTTTGGAACATTTCAATCCCAGTAATTGTTGTTGTTTGTGTCTCTTTAATTCCTACTATTTCAACGTTATCACCAACTTTAACAATTCCTCTTTCAATACGACCTGTAGCAACCGTGCCTCGACCTGTAATTGAGAAAACATCTTCAATCGCCATTAAAAATGTTTTTTCAGTATCACGTTCCGGAGTTGGTATATATTCATCTACAGCATCCATTAATGCATAAATTTTATCAACCCATGGGTCATCACCACGACGAATATTTGGATTTGATGATATTGCTTCAATAGCTTGTAATGCTGATCCAGGACAAATTGGAATATCTTCACCAGGGAAATCATAAGCTGAAAGTAACTCCCGAACTTCTAATTCAACTAATTCTAAAAGTTCATCATCATCAACTTGATCTTGTTTATTTAAAAATACAACAATATCAGGAACACCTACTTGTTTTGATAATAATATATGTTCGCGTGTTTGTGGCATTGGTCCATCAGCAGCGGAAACAACTAAAATTGCTCCATCCATCTGAGCCGCCCCTGTAATCATATTTTTTACATAATCTGCGTGACCTGGACAATCTACATGAGCATAATGGCGATTTGGTGTTTCATATTCTACGTGTGCTGTATTAATTGTAATACCACGGGCACGTTCCTCTGGAGCACCATCAATATCTGAATAATCTTTAACTTCAGCATTTCCTTCTAAAGCTAAGGTTGCAGTAATTGCCGCTGTTAAGGTTGTTTTTCCATGATCTACATGCCCAATAGTACCAATATTAACATGAGGTTTTGTACGTTCAAATTTTTCACGTGCCATTATAAAAATTCCTTTAAATTTAAATATTTGTAATATAAATATAGTGTAAGACGCTTTTAGCGAGAAATAATTTTATAAGGAATCAATAACGAAAATGAGCAAATGCTTTGTTGGCATCAGCCATTTTATGCGTTTCTTCCTTCTTCTTAATAGTATTACCGATATCGTTTGCTGTGTCAATAATTTCATTAGCTAATTTAATTGACATTGTTTTTCCAACACGTTTTCGTGCATGTTGAATAATCCATCTTAATGATAAATTTATAGATCGAAATCCACTAACTTCAATTGGAACTTGATATGTAGAACCTCCAATTCTTCGAGCTTTTACTTCGACAACAGGACTTGCATTTTCAATCGCTTTTTCGAAAATCATTAATGGATCTTCATTAGTTTTTGTTTTAATAATTGTAAAAGTTTTATTTACAATACTTTGCGCTAAATTTTTTTTCCCTGATTTTAAGATTCGTGCAATAAGTAAACTAACTAAGTAACTATTATATGTAGAATCTGGTTCAGGAAATCTTTTTTTTGAAATATTTCGACGAGACATAAAATCAAAGAATTTTAAGATTAATAGTTTTTATTTAGTATATATACATAAATAAATAATTATTTTATTATTTATCTGTTTTTGGTTTTTTAACTCCGTATTTAGAACGACCTTGTGTTCTATCTTTAACACCCCCACTATCTAAAGCACCTCGAATAATATGATATCGAACTCCAGGTAAATCTTTTACTCGACCACCGCGAATTAAAACAACAGAATGTTCCTGTAAATTATGTCCAATTCCAGGAATATAAGCAGTCACTTCAAATCCAGATGTTAATCTAACCCGTGCTACTTTTCGTATTGCTGAATTAGGTTTTTTTGGTGTTGTTGTGTAAACACGCGTACAAACTCCTCGTCGTTGCGGACAATTTACAAGTGCGGGTGATTTTGATTTTTTTTTTATTTGTATTCGTTTCGATCGTATTAATTGTTGAATAGTTGGCATGTATTTAAAAAATAATAAGTAAATAGAAAATTCATAAATATTTAATATATTTTATTCATCAGTTGACTCAAGTCCATATTTTTTCATAAATCTCTCAACACGTCCTTCGCTATCGACAATGATTTGAGAATCTGTATAAAAAGGATGATTTGCTAACCAAACATCAACTTGTAATTCACGTTTTGTAGAACCAATAAAACAAATTGGTTTTCCATCACAAAAAACGGGAGTATCTTTAAACCATGTAGGATGAATTTCAGATTTTGGCATAGTTTTAATTTTTTTAGCGTTTTGAATATTGTGGTGCTTTTCTAGCTTTTCTTAAGCCATACTTTTTACGCTCTTTAATACGAGCATCGCGAGTTAAAAAGCCAAAAGGTTTTAAACTTAGACGATTTTGTTTTTCAAGTTGACACAGTAATCTTGCTACTCCAAGTTGAATAGCTTCGGTTTGGCCTGTAAGACCACCACCGTTAACATTAGCTATGATATTAAATTGTTTATCTAATTTTAATTTTTTTAATGGATCTTTAATAGTTGCTATGTATGTAATATTATATTGTAAATATTTTTCACCAGGAATTTTATTAATTATAATATTACCTTCTCCAGGAACAAAAGTAACTCTAGCAATAGATTTTTTTCGCTTGCCGACAGCTTTTTTGTCAAGAATTGATTCAAAGTTATTATTCATAAGATTTTATATATATAATAATTAGTATTAAAAAATTAAAGCTTATTAAAATCTAATTTTATAGGGTTTTGTGCTTGATGAGGATGATTTGCACCTTCATATACTTTTAATCGTTTCGTTAAACGTTTTCGCGCCAATCCATTTGGCATCATACATTTAATACAATTTTCAATAATTCTTTGAGGTGTAGGATTTCCCATTTTCTTTAATGATCGGCCAGGTCGACCTGGTTGAAAAACATGGAATCTTTCAATTTCTTGATTAAAAATTAAAGATTCTACATTTATTAGTATTACATAATCTCCTGTATCAATTGATGGATAATAATAAGATTTAAATTTTCCAGATAATAAACTGATAAGAGAAGATGCTAATCTTCCTAATTGTTGATCTTTACAATCAATTATGTACCATTTTCTTTTAATATAATCAGAATCGGGAATAAATGTTTTATTCATATAATATTAATTAATAAAAACTCTTTACTTTAAAATAATTCCTAATTTGTTTTTAAGAGCAGCGAAAACTTCATCTGCAGATTTTCGACCAAAATTCTTAAGTTGTTGTAATTTTTCGGGAGAATACTCTAATAATTCGCCGATTGTATTAATTTGAGCTCTTTTTAAGCAATTATAGGCTCTTACTGATAATTGTAATTCTTCGATTGCAATATTTGTGTGTGAATCTAGTGGAACTGAAGAAGTTTTTGGTTCTAACTCTTCAGGTTCTTGTGTAAAATTATTTTCCTTTAATAAACTAAATAAATCAACAATAAATTCAGATGCAGAACAGATTGCCTCTTTTGGCAAAATACTGCCATCTGTCCAAATATCAATGAACAAACGTTCTGTCATATAATTTGAATTATCATAAACATTTTCTATTTTAAAATCTACTTTTTGAACTGGCATAAAAACAGCATCGATTTCTAAAAAATCATCCGATTTATCATAAAAAGTTTGACTTGCTAATTTATATCCAATTCCATATTCAAATTTGAATTCCATTTCAAGAATATTAGAAGTAGAAATTGTTGCAATATAATGATTTGGATTTATAATTTCTAAACCAGCTGGTAACTGTATTAAATCAGCTGTAATTACTGCCGGACCTTGAACTTTTAATCGTCCAAATTGTGGATCAGTTGTTTTACTTTTTAAAACAACTCCTTTTAAATTTAAAAATATTTCAAGAGTATCTTCTCGAACACCAGAAAGGATTGAAAATTCATCTTTTATACCAGCAATGCGAACAGCTGTAATAGTAGTTCCCCCTAAATCACCTAATAGTACTCTTCTTAATAAATTTCCTATAGTTATTCCCTGGCCTGGTCGTAATCCAGTAAGTAAAAATTGTTCATAACTTGCCCCTGATTCAATTTTTTCTGATTTTAAAGATTTAATACGAAACTTATTCATATTTTTATTTTCAATTAATTAGAAAATTCGTATAATTCTAAAATTTATACACGACGACGTTTTGGAGGACGACACCCATTATGAGGGACAGGGGTTATATCATGTAATGATATTATTTCAAAACCAGCTTCCTGGATTGCCCGAATAGCTGTTTCTCGCCCAGATCCTTGGCCTTTTACTAAAATTTCAACACTTTTCATTCCTGTATTTAAAGCTTCTAATGCTGCTTTTTCTGCTGCTGTTTGGGCTGCAAATGGTGTTCCTTTTCGAGCTCCCTTAAATCCAGAGCTTCCTGGAGACGCCCAAGATACAGTATCACCGGCTAAATTTGTAATTGTTACAATCGTATTATTAAATGTTGATTGAATATGAACAACACCTGTAATAAGATTATTTTTCTCTTTCTTCAATGTTGATTTTTTAATTTTCTGTACCATATAAAATAAAAAATTAAGTTAATATAACTTTATTAAAAATAGGATTATTTTTTCTTACCAGTAACAGTTTTTTTCGATCCCCGTCTAGAACGAGCATTGGTTCGTGTTCGTTGACCACGAACAGGTAAACTATTTCTATGTCGTTTTCCTCGATGGCAATTTATCTCATTTAATCGTTTTATATTTAAGCCATTAAAACGACGTAAATCACCTTCTAATTTTAAATCAATATTTTCTAATACTTGACGCAATGAGACTGTTTGTTCAGTTGTTAAATCGTTTGTTCGAATATCTGAACTAATATTTGCTAATTTTATAATCTTTTTTGCCGATGTAATACCAATTCCATGAATGTAAGTAAGAGCATATGCAACTCTTTTATTTCTTGGCAAATCAACACCTATTAATCTGACCACTTAATTAACTCCTTTATAATTTTAACCTTGACGTTGTTTATGTTTAGGATTTGGACAAATTACCATAACTCTACCATGTCGTTTAATTACACGACATTTATTACACATTTTTTTTACTGAAGGACGTACTTTCATTATAAAATTTAAATTAATAAGTAATTTTTTCTAATCTTTTGAATTAAAATAAAACATTTTATTATAAACATTGGTCAAATATATACTACGAATTTCACGAGATATATCGACTATTACACCAACTAAGATTAATAAAGATGTTGTTCCTAAACCATTAAAACTTGAGACGTGTAAAATAACTTCAAGTATATTAGGAAATGTCGCTAAAATAGCTAACAAAACTGCCCCTAATAATGTTACACGCTTCATGACCTGTTTTAAATAAAAAGTTGTAGCTATTCCTGGTCGCACTCCTGGTATACTTACAGCATCTTTTTGCAATTGATTTGAGAGATCTTTAGGATTCAAAACAATTGTTGAGTAAAATTTACTAAATGTTAAAATTAATACAAAATAGCTAACCCAATAAAGAATTTTCGATGAGCTAATTAACACAGGAAGAGTTATTATAGGTAATAAAAAACTAAAATTTCCAACGTAACTTGGTATTACTAATACAGCAGTTGTTAAAATAATCGGCATTACTCCAGCCTGATTAAATCTCAATGGAATATAACTATCTTTTGGATTAGTCGAAGATCTTGCTAATGATGGTTGAATTAGCCGTTTTGATGAAATTAATGGCACAATTCTTGCTCCTTCTTGTAATAAAACAATTCCATATAAAGCTATAAAAAATAATAACCCAAGAATTAACCAAGATTGAAGTGTTAAATTTTCACTACTTTCTGTAAGAATTTTTTTACTTAAATTCGGTAAACTAGCGATAATATTCGTATAAATCAATAAAGAAGCTCCATTTCCAAGACCATATTCTGTAATTACTTCGCTTAGCCATAAAACTATCATTGCTCCTGTTGTCAAGCAAACGATTATTTCAAAGGCTAGCTCTAGATTCCAATTAAATAAAGCACGTTTTAGATAAAATGCTAGACTTGTACTTTGAATTACGGCCCATCCTAATGTTATTAAGCGTGTTAAACGAGTAATCTTTCTTTGTCCTTCTCCTCCCCCTTCTTTCTGTAATTTAGAAATACTGGGAAAAAGACTGACTAATAATTGCATTATAATGGACGCATTTATGTATGGAAAAATATTTAAAGTAAATAAACCAATTACAAAAATATCATTACCTGAAAATGTGCTAAGTAGTCCATTTGTAATCGAATGTCGTTTAAGAAAAAATGCTAAATGTCCAGGATTTACACCTGGGACAGGAAGAAAAGTTCCTAATCGAATAAATAATAATATTGCTAAACTAAGTGAAACCCGTTTTAATAAAATATTATTATCATTAGTTTGTTTAATTTCCATTCTTATATTTCATAGTTCATATATTAAAGATTTAAAATACATACTTAATTTGAATTAAGATTACGTTTTTTTGAAACTTGCGATTTCGTTGTTAAATTTTTTAAGGCTGAAATAGATGCTCGGGCATTATTTAAAAGATTATTAGAGCCTAACTGTTTAGCAATTACATTTTTAATACCGGCAACTTCTAAAACTGTTCTAACAGCCCCACCCGCTATAACACCAGAACCTTCAATTGAAGGCCGCATAATTATTTTGCAAGCCCCAAAATTTCCAACAACATTATGAGGTATACTTAATGATTTTGTAATAGGGATTTTTATTATATTTTTTTTACCGTCCGTTTTTGCTTTTTTAAAAGCATTAACAACATCATCAGCTTTAGCAACTCCTACTCCTACTTGCCCATTTTCATCACCTATGACAACAATTACACGAAAACTTAACTTTTTTCCACCTTTTGTTACTTTAGAAACTCGACTAACTTTTATTAATCGTTCAACAAATTTTGGTTTATTTACATTACTACGACGTGCTGAATTTTTTTTAATTTTATTAACTTCTTTTAAGTCAGTACTCATAAAATTTATTAAACTTATATTTATAGTTTTCAGATTATTTATTAAAATTGCAAACCACCGGCACGAGCTCCATCAGCTAATGCTTTTATTCGTCCATGATATAAATAGGGACCCCGATCAAAGACAATTTTAGTAATATTTTTTCTTAAGCTAAGTTTAGCTAACTTTTCTCCCATACGCCGTGAAGCATCACATGTTCGACCATTATTGACTTTAAGCTTAATATCTCGATCTAAAGTCGAACAAGAAACTATAGTATTAGAAGTTGTATCATCAATTATTTGTGCGTAGATATTTTCATTTGAGCGAAATACAGATAATCTTGGTCGTTCTTTTGTCCCTTTGACTGATCCACGCAAACTCTCCCGTTTTAATTTTTTATACTTATCAGGTTTTAATTTTTTATTTTTGTTTTTAAGTTTCAATAATGCTTTTTTTGAAAATTTCATAATTATATGATTTTTTAATTCTAATTTTTTGACGAGTTTTTAAATCACTTATTATCATTATTTTTTACCAGATTTACCTGCTTTACGTTTAACTATTTCTCCTTTATAAAGAATTCCTTTTCCTTTATATGGTTCAGGTGGTCGCCATGAACGTATATTGGAAGCAAATAAACCTAAATGTTCTTTATTACATCCTTTTAAATTAAGAGTTGTATTTTGAACAATTTCAACTGAAATTCCCTCAGGAATAGTTAATTTGACCGGGTGACTGTAACCTAAATTTAATACTATAGATTTATCTTGAACTGCAGCACGATAACCGACTCCCTGTAAAATAAGAGTTGATTCAAACTGTTCTGAAACTCCAATAACCATGTTGTAAATTAAGGTTCTATATAACCCATGTAAAGCCCGTGTAGGTCGTGTTTCATTTTTTAGACTGACGATTATTTTACCATCACTTTGTTTAATTCCAAGAACATCCGGAATTGTATTATGTAATGTTCCAAATTTTCCTTTGATCGTAATTTCTGGTCCATTACAAGTAACATCAACATTAGTTGGTATTTTAATCGGTAATTTTCCGATACGTGACATATTTTTTAATTACTCCAATTACCAAATATAACATAAAATTTCACCACCAATCCCTAATTCTTTTGCCTTTAAGTTTGTCATTACTCCTTTAGATGTTGAAATAATTGCAATCCCCAGATTATTTAAAACTTTTGGTAATTTTTTTGAATTACTATAAACACGTAAACCAGGTTTGCTAATTCGTTCAATTTTACAAATAACAGGTTCACGAGATTTTCCTATATATTTTAATGAAATAAGTAAATATTTCGATAAGCTTTCATTATATATTTCAAAATCTTCGATAAAGCCCTCATCTCGTAAAATTGAAGCAATCGCTATTGACATTTTTGTTGAAGGAATTTGTACGATTTGATGTTTAATCATATTAGCATTCCTGATTCGAGTTAGCATATCTGAAATAGTATCTGTTACCACAAATGTCTCCTTATATATATTTTATTAGTTTTTTATATTATTCTTGAGACCATCTTTTTCGTTTCAAATGTTTTTTTCGATCCCATACTTGATTAACTTCAGAAAAAGAGGAATACTTTTCATAATATCCACAATCATTTAATGGAAATCTTAAAAATTTAAATAAAATCATTCCATTTAAAATTTTATGAATAGTAGTTGATCGTGATTTTGGAGAAGAATTCTCTAAAACAATAGTAATGCTAAATCCTTGTGTTTGATCAACATCTTCATAATCAATTTCTGGAAAAATTAATTGTTCTTTTAATCCTAATGTATAATTTCCAGCTTTATCAAAACTTCTTACAGATAAGCCACGAAAATCTCGAATTTGAGCAAATGTAAAAAATATAAGTTTCGTAAGAAATGCGTACATTTTTTCACTTCTTAATGTTACACTCAAACCTAATTCCATATTATCTCTAATTTTAAAACTAGCAATAGCTTTTTTAGCTTTTGTAATTATAGGTTTTTGACCTGTAATTGCAGTAAATTCAGCAATACTTTTTTTTAAAGTATTTGTATTCTGTGCAGCTAAACCTAACCCACGATTAATTTGAATTTTTTTAAGTTTTGGAATTGTATGAGGATTTCCATATAAAGTTGGATTAGTTTTTTTTAAAACCGGCCTAAACCCATGCTGATATTCTTTTTTTATATTTTCAAGTAATCTATGAATTTCAGCAATTTCTTCTAATGAACGTTGACTATGCATATAATTACAATTCTTTTAAATTTAATTTTACATTTGAATGGTGAATCGGTGCTTCAATTTGTTTTATTTCACCTACATCTTCTTCTGTTGTGGGTTTAGTATGTTTAAATTTAAAATTAATTCCTTTAACTATAATTTTTCCAGTGTTAGGATAAATTTTTATCACTTCACCCGTTTTATTTTTATCAAAGCCCGATATAATTTTTACACTGTCACCAATTTTAACATGTATTTTTTGTTTTCTTTTCATTTATAAAACCTCCGGCGCTAATGAAACGATTTTAGAAAAATTTTTTTCACGAATTTCACGAGCAACTGGACCAAAAACGCGTGTTCCACGCGGATTACTATCTAAATTTACTATTACAGCTGCATTATCATCAAATCTAATATACATACCATCTGGACGACGAATTGTTTTACAAGTTCGTACAATAATAGCTCTAACAATATCTGAACGCTTTATTGGCATATTAGGTATCGCTTCTTTAACGACACCAATAATTGTATCACCAATTTTTGCATACTTTCGATTTCCACCCAATACTCGAATACACATAATTTTTCGAGCACCAGTATTATCAGCTACTGTTAACATTGTTTGGGGATATATCATAAAAATTTAACCTTAATTAATTTAAAGATGACTTTGAAAGAACTTTGGCTAATGTCCAACGTTTTCGTTTACTTAATGGACGACATTCTTGAACTAAAACTTGATCACCAATGTTACATTCACCCATTTCATCATGAGCTAAATATTTGCTCGTTTTTATCATTGTTTTTGAATATATAGGATGTGAATATCGATTTTCAACTTTTACTACAATAGTTTTTTGCATTTTATTACTTACTACAATACCAACTTTTTCTTTTACTGGCATTTAAAACTCCTTAAATTATCTTTTTTATATTACCCTTTTAGTTAAAATTTTTCAGTAATATAATTTTGATTTCTAATTAATTTACTTACTACATTACTTTGATTTTGTTCAATTATATCTAATCTTGATGATAAAAGTGTTTTTAAATGAGCTAAACGACGTTTTGTATGTCTAATTTCATGTGGTTTAAAAGGTTGACGGGTAGCCTTTTTAAATCTTAAATTAAATAATTCTTTTTCTGCACGAATAATTTCTGCAGAAATTTCAGTATTTGAAATTGTTATAATATCATTATATTGAGGTATTCCCATACTTTATTTTTTACTATTTCTAATAATAAATTTTGTTTTTATTGGTAATTTGTATGATGCTAAATTTAAAGCAGCACGAGCAACTTCTTCAGGAACAGCTGCTATTTCAAATAGAATAGTCCCTGGTTTTACAACTGTTACCCAGTAATCTACCGCCCCCTTACCAGACCCCATACGTGATTCAGCTGCTCTAGCCGTGACAGTTTTATCTGGAAAAATTCGAATCCATAAAGAAGCACCCCGTTTTGTATATCTCGTAATTGTTCGACGTGCTGCTTCGATTTGACGAGATGTAATCCATGTAGGCTCTAATGCTTGTAAACCATAATCTCCAAATGAGATTTCATTTCCTCGTGTAGCTTTTCCTCGCATTCGTCCACGATGGTATTTTCTATATTTTGTTCTTTTTGGACTTAACATAATAAATTAATTTGATAAAATATAAATTAGTTATATAATCGAAAAATTTTAATTACTTTGTTAAAATTTCATTTTTAAATAACCAGACTTTTATACCTAAAACCCCATAAATAGTGTTTGCTTCTTTCGCTGAATAATCTATATCTGCACGTAATGTTTGTAATGGAACGCGACCTTCTCGAGTCCATTCACTTCGGGCAATTTCTGCTCCATTTAAACGACCTGAAACTTGAATCTTAATTCCATTAACATTTTCCTCCTGAGCACTTTCTAATGCTTCTCGAATTGCTTGTCTAAACGCAATACGTTGTTCAAGTTTATTTACAATTAAATCAGCAAGGAGAGAAGCATTTAAATTGACTTTTTCTACTTCGACAATATCGATTCTAAGTTGACAATTTGGAGATAAAAACTTTTTAAGATTTACTAATAAGTTTTTAATTACTACACCTTCATTTCCAACTAAAGCTCCGGGTATTCCAGTTTCAATAGTTAATTTAATTGTGTCATTTAACCCATTTCGATTAATTTTAATGTCCGAAATTCCTGCTGTTTTTGCTAATTTATTAACATATGTTCTAATCTGGTCATCTTCCTTTAATAAATTAGAATATTGATTAAAATTTGCATACCATGCAGATTTATGTTCTTGAGTAATCCCTAATCTAAATCCTAAAGGATGTGTTTTTTGTCCCACAGAATTAATCCTTTTTAATTAAATACAATTTATATGATTGTTTAACTAATTGCTTTTACAACAATTGTAATATGACAAGTCGGTTTTAGAAATTCTATACGCTCGACCTTGTGCACGTGGTCGAATTCGTTTCAGTTTTGGTCCTTCATTAGCAAATACTGTATCAATAACTAATTTTTTTTTATCTAAGTCATAATTATTTTTTGCATTTGCTGCTACCGAATGTAAAACTTGCCAAACAGGTCCCCCAGCATTATAGGGTAAAAACTCTAATATCATTAATGCTTCTTGATAAGAACGTCCTCGAATCTGATTTAATACACGTCGCACTTTGTGAGGAGACATTCTAATATATTTTGCTACTGCTTTGACAGATTGAATATTAGACATAAACGATTTTCCTTAACGTTTTTAATGTATAGATTTTAAATATTTTTTTATTCTCTTCATAACTAATAACAAACTAAAAATAAAAGAGCTTATTTTTATTTAAAACTATTGACTCTTACTATTAAAATTTTAGTATTTCTTTGTATTACTTTCAAATCTATAGAAATTTCACCTTTTATTTACCATGGAATTTCAACTTTTTTAGTAGGTAAACTAGATTTTACTAAAAAAATTATTGTAATCAAAGTTTGAAATTCGAAATTTTGAGAGTTTTTCTTAATAAATTTATTAGATTTGGGCATTTCATGAATATAAATTTTATCAATCCATATATCAAAAAAATTTACGCATAAATTATTTTGCAATGAAATTGCTGCTGAATTTAAAAGTGATAAAATATTGTCCTTTTCTATTGGATTTGATTTTAAACCATATAGTACATCATCTAGAGCATAGTAAAGGTATTTATCATTAATACTTTTTAACATTAACTTTTCACGAAGTGATAATAAATTTTTATAGTTTATATAAAATGTTCGAAAGTTACATACATGACCTTTGATTTCAATATCTTGAAAGTGATGATCAGGATATTCGATTATTTTTTTTATGCGACTATATTTTTCTATTTTTTTTATTTTCACTGCAAATTCCCTTTAACGTTTTGTTTTTCTATCTGTTTTAATATGGGACTTAAATGTTCGAGTGGATACAAATTCTCCTAATTTATGGCCTACTAATTGATCGGAAATAAAAATTGGGACATGTTGTTTTCCATTGTAAATTGCTATTGTGTGACCAATCATATTTGGTAATATAGTCGAAGCGCGAGACCAAGTTTTAATTACTTCTTTTTTACCTTCACTATTCATTTTATTAATTTTTTTCAATAAATGATAAGCAACAAATGGAGCTTTTTTTAATGATCTTGACATCTTTAAAATTTTTGTTTTTTTATTTTAAATTTTTATTTATGAACGACGACGAAGAATATAAGCATCACTTGCTTTTTTTCTTTTTCTTGTTTTCATTCCTAACGCCGGTTTTCCCCATGGTGTTAATGGTCTAGTTCTTCCAATTGGTGCCCGTCCTTCTCCACCACCATGTGGATGATCACACGGATTCATGACTGAACCTCGAACTGTTGGCCGTTTACCTAACCAACGTGTTCGTCCAGCTTTACCACTTTGTACTAAAAAAGCTTCGTTATTACTAATTTCTCCAATTGTAGCAAAACACTCTTTACGAACTAACCGAATCTCTTTTGATGGTAGGCGCAAAGTAACATAATTTCCTTCCTTTGCAAGTATTTTCGCTGAAGTTCCTGCAGCACGAACAATTTGGCCTCCACGATTTGGTATTAATTCAATATTATGGATGGATGTACCTAAAGGAATTTCATCCAATGGTAAAGCATTTCCAAGATTTAAAACAGATCCTAAACCAGAGCAAATTTTATCACCTACTTTTAAATTTTTTGGATGTAATATATAACGTTTTTCACCATCAACATAATGTATTAATGCAATTCGAGCGTTTCGATTTGGATCATACTCAATTGATGCTACAATCCCATCAATATCATATTTATTTCGTTGGAAATCTATCAATCGGTATCGTCTTTTATGACCGCCTCCTCGGTGTCGAATTGTAATAATCCCTCGATTATTTCGTCCTTTATTACGATGATTTTTTTGAATTAGGGTTTTTTCCGGTTTATTTTTTGTAATTTCGGTAAAAGTAGAAAGAGCCCGATTACGTGTGCCTGGTGTATATGATTTATAAAGACGAATACTCATAAACTTGATTAATTTTTATTATTATTAATTGTCTGCAAATAAGTTTATTGTATCGGCTTCTGATAAAGTTACAATTGCTTTTTTATAATGTGGTTTCGAACCTAAAAACGCACCTACACGTTTTGTTTTCTTAGGAAGATGACATGTGTTAATTTTTATCACTTTTACATTAAACAAGTATTCAATCGCGGCTTTAATTGTCAATTTATCAGAAGAAGGGTTTACAATAAAACTATATTGGTTATTTTCTAACAGTCTTGTTGCTTTATCAGTAATAATTGGATATTTTATAATATCTGTACTGCTAAGATTATAATATGAAGAATCAATCACAATAAATCTCCTTTATATAATTTATTGCTAATGGTGTTAATAAAATTTGTTTTGCTTTTAATAAACTAAATGTATTTAAATTTGAAGCAGAAATAAGTTCAATATTTTTGATATTTCGTGTAGATAATTTTAACGATTTGGTTTTTTCAGAAACAATTATTAATATTTTTTGATTCAAACTTAATCCACAATTTTTACAAATATCCAAAAATGTTTTTGTTTTTGGTATACTAATTGCATTTTCTAAATTATCTATGATTGAAATATTATTACGTTTATTATAAAGTAAAGTTTGTAAAGCTAATTTTCGTTCTTTTTTATTTAGTTTCAATAATATCTTTTTAGGTTTTGGACCAAAAATAATTCCACCCCCTTTCCATAAAGGTGATCTATTTGACCCTGCTCGAGCCCGTCCGGTTCCTTTTTGCTGCCAAGGTTTTCGTCCACCACCCCTTACTTCACTTCGAGTTTTAGTAGAAACAGTACCTTGCTTTTGAGAAATTTTATGACGCAAGATATCTTTATGAATCAAATAATTACCTGATTTTTCAAGGACATTTAATTTTAATTTATGGGTATTATTTGATTCTTGTCCATTTATATCCAATGAATTGTATATTACAAATTTTTGAACAGTCATACGTTATTTTAATAGATTCATTTTTTAATAAGATGAGGTAATTTATTTCGAAGGTACAATACTTAGTAAATTTCCAGGTTTTCCAGGAACAGATCCTTTTACTACTAAGATATTATCTTCTATATTTACTTGAATAACTTTCAATTTTTTAATATTTGTAATTTTATTTCCTAACTGTCCAGCCATTTTTTTTCCAGGTAAAACTCGACCTGGAGTTGTTCCCATACCAATAGATCCTGGTGCTCTATGATTTTTTGAGCCATGAGTCATTGGCCCTCTTGTAAAATTATGTCGTTTTTGAAGTCCCGAAAACCCTTTTCCAATACTTTTTCCAGTTATATCTACAAGTTGACCTGCAACAAATGACTCGACATTTAAAATTTGTCCGACTTCAAATTCTTCTGGATGACTGACACGAAATTCTTTTAAATATTTTAAAGGTTGAATATTTGATTTTTGTAAATGACCTAATTCTGGTTGAGTTAAAGATTTACTTGAAATATCTCCATACCCAATTTGAATTGAATTATACCCGTCAGTTAAAGTTGTTTTAACTTGTGTTATAATACAAGGACCAATTTTTAAAATTGTAACGGGAACAATACGACCTGATTCATCAAAAATTTGGGTCATACCAATTTTATTACCTAATAATCCTAAAGACACAATATTTCTCCAAATATATTTATCTATATTAACAGTGGTAAAATCAAACGTTGATTATTTAAAAATATCAATGATTAATAAATAAAGTTATCGAAATAACTAAATTACTGATCAAAATTTAAATAAATTAAATTTATTTGTCTACAAAGGTTAAATTAACAATTTTATTATAAAAAAATTAATACTACGGTTATTAAACATAATATATTTAGTTATGAGTTTATTATATATAGTGTAACATATAAAATTTAATAAAATAAAAACATTCAATGGGAAAAGTTGTAGGTATAGATTTAGGAACAACTAATTCAGTTGTAGCTGCTATTGAAGGGGGTCAACCGAGTGTTATTATAAATGCTGAAGGATTAAGAACAACACCTTCAATTGTAGCATATACTAAGAAACAAGAATTGTTAGTAGGTCAAATTGCAAAGCGACAAGCAGTTATTAATCCAGAAAATACTTTTTTTTCTGTTAAAAGATTTATAGGTTCAAAAGAAGGAGAAGTTTCAACTGATTCGAAAAAATTACCATACAAAGTGCTTAAAGATCCAAATGGAAATATTAAAATTAAATGTTCTTCTTTAAATAAAGAATTTAGTCCAGAAGAGATATCAGCTCAAGTTCTCCGAAAGTTAGTTAATGATGCCACAAGTTACTTAGGACAAGAAGTTACTCAAGCAGTAATTACAGTTCCAGCTTATTTTAATGATTCTCAGAGACAAGCAACAATGGATGCTGGAAAAATTGCCGGCATTGAAGTTTTAAGAATTATTAACGAACCAACGGCAGCATCATTAGCATATGGTTTAGATAAAAAACAAAACGAAACAATTTTAGTATTCGATTTAGGTGGTGGGACATTTGATGTTTCAATTTTAGAAGTCGGTGATGGAATTTTTGAAGTTTTAGCTACAGCAGGTGATACTAATTTAGGTGGTGATGATTTTGATAAAGTTTTAGTAAATTGGCTTGTTGAAGAGTTTAAAGATCAAGAAGGCATTGATTTAACACAAGATATTCAGGCATTGCAACGATTGACTGAAGCAGGTGAAAAAGCAAAAATGGAATTATCTACAGTTGAAAAAACAACTATTCATTTACCATTTATTACAGCTGATAAAACAGGTCCAAAACATATAGAAAAAGAATTAACGAGAGAAGTTTTTGAGAATTTATGTCAAGAATTAATTGAACGCTGTCGAATCCCTGTTGAAAAAGCACTTGATGATGCTAGACTTGAAAAGTCGAATATTAATGAAGTAGTATTAGTTGGTGGATCTACACGAATTCCAGCAATTCAAAAATTAGTTGAATCGTTAACAAATAAAAAACCAAATCAATCCGTTAATCCAGATGAAGTAGTTGCTATTGGAGCAGCAATTCAAGCTGGAATTCTTGCCGGTGAAATTAAAGATATTCTATTATTAGATGTAACACCTTTATCACTAGGTGTCGAAACATTAGGTGGTGTTATGACTAAGATTATTGCACGTAATACAACAATACCTGTCAAAAAATCTGAAATGTTTTCTACTGCTATTGATAATCAACCTAATGTAGAAATTCATATATTACAAGGTGAACGTGAATTAGTTACAGGGAATAAAAGTCTTGGAAATTTCCGATTAGATGGAATTCCACAAGCTGAACGTGGTCGTCCTCAAATTGAAGTTACATTTGATATTGATGTTGATGGGCTTTTATCAGTAAAAGCTAAAGAATTAGAAACTGCTGTTGAGCAATCGGTTACTATTGAAGGAGCATCTAATCTTGACGAAAAAGAAGTCGAAGATATGTTAGAAGAAGCTAAAAAATATGCAGCTGTTGACCAAGAAAAACGAAAAAATATTGATTTAAAAAATCAAGCTGAAACATTATGTTTTGAAGTTGAAAAAGCTATCTTACCTTTAAGAGAAAGTGTACCAAAAGGGAGTGAATTAGATCAGAAGCATGAAAATATAATGAAATTAATTGAAGATACAAGACAAGCTATTCAAACAGATAATTATGAATCATTAAAATTATTAGTTGAAGAATTAAAACAGGCAGTGGAAGATGCAGCAGAAATCAAAGCAAATAATGATACTAATCCTGATCCAATGTCAAATTTAAATGATTTTTAAAAAGTATAATAAAACTTAAACGAATTTGATTATTCGTTTAAGTTTTCTGATTCATCAACAATGATACATTCCGTAGTTAAAATCATGCTTGCAATAGACGTCGCGTTTTGTAATCCTGATCGAGTTACTTTAGCAGGATCAACTATCCCTTCTGTATACATATTAACAAATACATTTTTTGCAGCATTATAACCAACTTCAAATTCTTGTTGTTGGACCTTTTCAATAATAACTGGACCATTAATACCAGCATTTTCTGAAATACGCTTCAATGGTGCTACGATTGCTCTTGCAATAATTACCGCACCAATAAGTTCATCCTCTTTCAAATTAATTTTTGCCCATGTTAATAAATTTTCAGATAAATGAGCCAATGTAGCACCACCTCCAGGAACAATTCCTTCTTCGACAGCAGCTCGGGTAGCATTTATAGCATCTTCTAAACGTAATTTTTTATCTTTCATTTCCGTTTCTGTAACAGCACCAACTCTTATAACAGCGATTCCTCCAGATAACTTTGCAATACGATCTTGTAATTTTTCTTTTTCATAAGAAGTGTCTACAATATTAACTTGTTTCCGAAGTTGTTCACACCGAGCATTAATTTTTTCAATTTCTAAGCCATCTCCAACAATAGTTGTGGTATCTTTATTTACAATAATACGTCGAGCTTGTCCTAATAAGTTTAATTGAATATTTTCTAAATTTAACCCAGCATCTTGAGTAATAACTGTTCCACCAGTCAAAACAGCAATATCTTCTAATATTAATTTACGAAGTTCGCCAAAACCTGGTGCTCTAATAGCAACAACATTTACAATTCCACGTAACTTATTTAAAATTAATGTAGCTAATGCTTCTTTCTCAACATCTTCAGCAATAATAAGAAGTGGACGTTTTGTTTTTGTTATTTGTTCTAAAATTGGTAATAAATCTTGTTGTACTAACGTAATTCGTTTATCGGTTAATAAAATAAATGGATTTTCATATGAAACTTCCATTTTTTCTGTATTGGTAATAAAATAAGGTGAAATAAAACCTTTTTCTAGTTTCATTCCTTCAGTAATCTCTAACTCTGTAATAATACCCTTCCCTTCTTCTAGTGAAATTACGCCTTCTTTTCCAACTTTAGCTAAAGCATCTGCAATTAATGATCCAATTATTTCATCATTTCCTGCTGAAATTGAAGCTACTTGTTGAATTGATTGAATATCTTCAACAGGCTGAGCAAATTCATTAATTTGCGTAACTAAATATTGTGTAGCTTTTTCCATACCTAATTTAATTGAAATTGGGTTTGCTCCTGCTGCCACATTTTTTAGACCTTCTTTAACCATAGCATAAGCTAATACGGTTGCAGTAGTAGTACCATCACCAGCAACATCATTAGTTTTTGCAGCTGCTTGACGAATTAATGAAACACCCGTGTTTTCGATATGATCCTCTAAATTAATTTCTTTTGCAATAGTAACACCATCATTAACAATTTGTGGGGAACCGTAAGATTTTTCTAAAACAACATTTCTTCCTTTTGGTCCTAATGTAACAGAAACAGCTTCAACCATTATTTCCATTCCGCGTTCTAATGCTCGACGAGCACTATCTTGATATAAAATTTTTTTTGCCATAATTAATTTTTGATAAATAGTTTGTAATAATATTTAAATAAAAATTACTGTAAATGTTAGTTTAGAATAAAGAATAAAATTTATGCAAGTTAAAAATCATATTTTGTTAAATATTTTTGGTGAAAAGCTTTACTAAAAATAATCTTTAATATTATTATTAGATTATCTAACACAGTTTGGGCTTGTAGCTCAGTGGACTAGAGCACGTGGCTACGAACTACGGTGTCAGGGGTTCGAATCCCTTCTTGCCCATTATTAGAATTTCTGATTTGTATCAGAATATAATTTTATTAGTTCTAACTGTGTTAGTATTGTGGGGTGTCGCCAAGTGGTAAGGCTGTGGACTTTGACTCCGCCATTCGTAGGTTCGAATCCTGCCACCCCAGTTAAACTAATTTATATTTAAAAGTCATTAAATTATATTATTAGAATTTTTTATAGATTAAAAGTATCCTAATAATATAATGTTTAAAAGGATTAATTTATGGAAGCTAAAATACAATTTATAAATGGGTTAGATGAAAAAGTATTACCCGATGTAAGATTAACACGTTCTCGTGATGGTAGTACGGGAACAGCTACTTTCAGGTTTAAAAATCCTAATATTTTAGATAAAAGTACCGCTAAAGAGGGTGAAATTACTGGAATGTATTTAATTGATGAAGAAGGTACACTTGAAACACGTGATGTGAATGCTCGATTTGTAAACGGAAAACCAGAAGCAATTGAATCAATTTATATTATGAAAAGTCCTGAAGCTTGGGATCGTTTTATGCGATTTATGGAACGATATGGAGAGACTAATGGTTTGGTTTTCACTAAAGCAAGTTAAGCGTAAAAATCTTTGATCATTTTAAAAATGTATATCTCATTAAACTGGATTGATACATTAATAGACATCAAACATGTTAATTTCGAATAATTAATTAAAAAACTGAAACGTAGTGGATTTGAAGTTACAGAAGTCTTAAAATTACTAATTGATGATAAAAAATAATAGTTTTGTGATATTTCTGTTACGCTTTCCCAATCAGAGAGTTAAAATATTTCTCAAGAAATTGTCATATGAATTCATTGATATTAAAAAAGTACAAAATAGCTAAACCAAAATTTAAATTAGAAAATAAAAATCGTAGATTTCTCTTCTTGATATATTGAATCATTTTATTACTTAATATTTGTTTTAATTATAGTAAAAAACTTAACAAATTATACTCTACCAAAATGGGTAAAAGATAAATTATTAAATTCTAAAGAAGGTTGACTCAATAATTTGCTAGATTTGCGAAGCTATTTTTTATTGAAAACTGTTACACCTTTGATTTTTATGATTTAGATAAAATTAATTTAAAATTAAACTACGTTGGGTTTATGTAACTTTAATAAGAGTGAATATTTTTTAACTAATAATAATTTAGAGGAAAAATGAAATAAAAATATTCTAGTACTTAAAGAAAATAATTTATTGTTAAGTATTGTAGTACCTATTTTTCTTTATACAAATCAAACTAGGTTATTATTAATTGACACTTTAATTTTTAATTCAAAAATAATTCAGCAATAATAATCAATTCTCGGATTTTGAATTGATAGAATTATCTGATATGAAAAGGTAATAAATCTTAGTTGTTTAAGTGAAGCATTTTATTTGTTAATATTATTATTAAAAGTAACAAATCCAATTTTAGTTTTTAAATTCCATAAAATACCTCAAAATAAAGTAAAAGGTTTATAAAATGTTATTCTAAAATATAAAAAATTAATGAAATATTAGAACCAATTTTATTTGTTTCCTTTAGTTAAACTAATTTTGGAATTGTTAATCAAATTTCAAATTTTTAAATTGATTAAATTATTGAATGAATCTCTCAGTAACTCTAGTCTACTCAGCCACATAAGTTTATGAATTCAATTAATCTTTTAATCTGATAAAAAAACTTTAATAACTAAAAATTAGACAAGAGTATTAATGATTTATAAGCAGTATTAATTTATTACTATAATAATGGTATTAGCATAGAAAATAATTCTATAAAAATTTATAGAATTATCCTCCACCGACAATTGTAATGATTTCAATTTTATCATTATTCATAATGGAGATTTTATCCCAATTTTTTTTATTACAGATAAAATTATTATATTCTAATACTAGTAGAGATAAGTTATAATCAAAATAATATAATAAATCTAAAAGTGTTATATTATCATCAGTATAATATTCTTGACCATTTAGAAAAAAGGTTTTAAAATCTCTTTTGTTACTCATTTTAATTACTAAGTTTTTAATAAAGAAACTAGACTTAAAATAATATAACCTGATAAGGTTATCTTGTAAACAATTTGGCGGGTGTGGCCAAGTGGTTAAGGCAGTGGGTTGTGGTTCCACCATTCGCCGGTTCAAGTCCGGTCACTCGCCCTATTTTGATTGTTTGAAAATATTATTAAGAAAAAATTACTGTAAAAGATAATAAATTATAAAATTTTTATGTCACGGTATCGTGGACCTAAATTACGAATTACTCGACGATTAGGAACATTACCTGGGTTAACTCAAAAATTATCTAAAAAAAAAGGTAAACCAGGCCAACATGGAAACACTGGTGATAACAATAAAAAAATAACTGAATATTGTTTACGATTAGAAGAAAAACAGAAATTAAAGTTTAATTACGGATTAACAGAAAGTCAGTTATATCGATATATAAAAGAAGCTCGACGACGCAAAGGAGTTACTGGGTTAATTTTATTACAATTATTAGAGATGCGATTAGACACTATTTGTTTCGCTTTAGGTTTCGCACCAACAATTGCAAGTGCGCGGCAACTAGTGAATCATGGACATATTACTGTAAATGGTAATGTGGTAAGTATTCCAAGTTTTCAATGTCGTTTAAATGATATAATTGGTGTCAAACCAAAAACTATATCAATAAACTTAATAAAAAATAATCTTAAAAATAGTAGACTTTTAGATCGACCAACGCATTTAAACTTTGACAGTTCTAACCTTGAAGCAAAGGTAATGAATTATTCTGATCGAAATGAACTTTTAGTACAGCTTAATGAGTTATTAGTTATTGAATATTATTCACGTAGATAAGTAACAGAACAAAGTCTGATCTATTATATTTTTAATAGATCTAAAAAATATTATTTTTATTATACCTATTTCATAATTAACTGAGGTTCCAATAAATATTAAAAATTATATAAAAAATATGTTAAAATTAAGATTAAAACGAACTGGTAGAAAACGACAACCAGCTTATCGTTTAGTTATTATGGAAAATACAACTCGTCGAGATGGACGACCAATTGATCAAGTAGGTTATTATAATCCAATAACTAAACAATCTGACTTTGATAGTGTAAAGATTATAAAATGGTTAGGTTATGGTGTTAAGCCAACCCCAACTGTTTTTAATTTGTTAAAGAAAGCTAAAATAATAGAAATCTGATATATTTGGAATTATAAAGCAAAAGGATTAAAACTTACTTCTTAGATTTTAATCCTAATAATTTATTTTGATTTTAAATTTTAATTCTATTTAATAAAATAGATAGACGTTTTTAACATTTCTAATAAAACTAAAATATGCTATAGATTTACCTACTAATATTCAAATTTATGTCACACTTTACAACTATAAATACCCGTTTTTCAAAATTTATGTTATTTAGAAAAAGCTTTAAATAGATTAGATATTACAAATAAAAGACAAAAAACCGTTACTAATGATTATCTATCGAAATCTTATGCTATTAACTTAATAATTGCTCAGTCTAATGGTTATGATATTAAATTTTGTTGGAATGGTCAAGAATATGAATTGGTTGTTGATATGAGTTTTTGGGAACAAGATTATCCAATAGAAAGTTTTATTGATAAAATTGCTCAGCAATACGCTGGAGAAGTAATTATTGGAGAGAGTCAAAAAATTGGATTCCAACCTATAAAATATCAACAAAATCAAGATGGATCTAACACACTTGTTTTAGAACGATGGAACGAAAAAGCAAGTATTAATAAAAGCAATTATTAATTGAATAATAATCTTTCAAATATTAGCTGCTGTTTAAAATAAGAAAAATTGCAACAAAATAAATTAAAAAAAATTTAACGTTAAATAAATATATTTTTTCTAGAAAATATATTTATTTAAAAAAATATTTATTATTTTTTATCTTATCTTTTTAACTTTAATAGGCTAAACCTAAACTTCTTGTTGTTTCTGCTCCTAAATATACTCTTACGCTTAGGAAGTCGGGTAGGACATGCGGTTTCACATCTTTTACATCCAACACAGTCTTCTACTCGTGGTGAAGATGCAATTTGACCAGATTTACAACCATCCCATGGAACCATTTCTAATACATCAGTAGGACAAGCTCGAACACATTGTGTACAACCTATTACATGTATCATATATCTTAACTGTATGAGACATAATTTTTATATAAATTTATCAGTTACTATTCTATAGTATACTACATTTTTTAAGAAAAAATGAATTTATTTAAAATAATATATTTTTTTTAACTTTTGCTTTTTATTGTCTGTATAGAATAGTAATAAAACTTTGGCATTGAACTATCTTCCCGGGAAGTCCCCCTCCAAGTATTTTCGTCGATTTATAACGTTTCACAACTGAGTTCGAGATGGATCAGTGTGGTTCCGCTCAGTACACTAAAAACACCAAAGAAAAAAACTTTAAGGTATATTTATAATACCTTAAAGATTCTAAAAAATTCAAGTCCTCGGTCTGTTAGGACATCTCAGCACATACATTACTGTAATTACACTTAATGCCTATTAAACGGTTAGTCTTACCGTGACCTTACTCACTTACGTGATGAGAATACTCATCTTGAGGTGGGCTTCCCACTTAGATGCTTTCAGCGGTTATCCTCTCCATACATAGCTACCCAGCGTTTACCGTTGGCACGATAACTGGTACACCAGAGGTATGTCCTTCTCGGTCCTCTCGTACTAAAGAAGGCTCCTCTCAATATTCTAACGCCTACACCGGATATGGACCGAACTGTCTCACGACGTTCTGAACCCAGCTCGCGTACCGCTTTCATGGGCGAACAGCCCAACCCTTGGGACGTACTACCGCCCCAGGATGCGATGAGCCGACATCGAGGTGCCAAACCTCCCCGTCGATGTGAACTCTTGGGGGAGATCAGCCTGTTATCCCTAGAGTAACTTTTATCCGTTGAGTGACGGCCTTTCCACTCAGTACCGTCAGATCACTAAGACCGACTTTCGTCCCTGCTCGACTTGTAGGTCTCACAGTCAAGCTTCCTTTTGCCTTTATACTCTAGATACGATTTCTACCCGTTCAGAGGAAACCTTTGTACGCCTCCGTTACCGTTTGGGAGGCGACCGCCCCAGTCAAACTGCCCGCCTGAAACTGTCCTTTGACCAGATAATGGTTCAAAGTTAAAGAAATCTAACATTATAAGAGTGGTATCTCACTGATAGCTCCAGTATTCCCGCAAGAATATTTTCAACGCTTCCCACCTATGCTGCGCGAATAAAGTCCAATTTCAATTTCAAGTTACAGTAAAGCTTCATAGGGTCTTTCTGTCCAGGTGCAGGTAGTCCGCATCTTCACAGACAAGTCTATTTCACCGAGCCTCTCTCCGAGACAGTATCCAAATCATTACGCCTTTCGTGCGGGTCGGAACTTACCCGACAAGGAATTTCGCTACCTTAGGACCGTTATAGTTACGGCCGCCGTTCACCAGGGCTTCAGTTATCAGCTTCGCTATTGCTAACCAACTTCTTTAACCTTCTGGCACTGGGCAGGCGTCAGCCCCCATACATCGTCTTACGACTTAGCGGAGACCTGTGTTTTTGGTAAACAGTTGCTTGGATCTTGTTATTGCAACCTTATTAAATAAGGCACTCCTTCTCCCGAAGTTACGGAGTTATTTTGCCGAGTTCCTTAGAGAGAGTTATCTCGCGCCCCTTAGTATACTCTACCTACCCACCTGTGTCGGTTATGGTACAGGCATTTTTTATTTATGACAGTGCAAGCTTTTCTTGGAAGTATGACATACACTACTTCGACGCCTTAGCATCTCGTACTCACGTCTCAACTCAAAGTGTTTTCTCCACTTCTCAACATCTCGAACGTTTAAACCGGTAACCAATATCCGGCTAGCTTAGCCTTCTCCGTCCCTTGATATCAATAAAAAATGGTACGGGAATATTAACCCGTTGTCCATCGACTACGCTTTTCAGCCTCGCCTTAGGTCCTGACTTACCCTCTGCGGACGAACCTTCCAGAGGAAACCTTGGGTTTTCGGGGTATAGGATTCCCACCTATATTTTCGTTACTCAAGCCGACATTCTCACTTCTGCTTCGTCCATATCCGCTTACGCTAATACTTCAACCTAAAACAGAACGCTCCCCTACCGATATATTTTAATATATCGCACAGTTTCGGCAAATTACTTAGTCCCGTACATTTTCGGCGCAGGTTTACTCGATCAGTGAGCTATTACGCACTCTTTAAAGGATTGCTGCTTCTAAGCAAACCTCCTGATTGTTTATGCACTCCCACCTCCTTTGCCACTTAGTAATTATTTTGGGGCCTTAACTGGTGCTCTGGGCTGTTTCCCTCTTGACAATGGAGCTTATCCCCCACAGTCTCACTGGTAAACTATTCATTTAGTATTCTTAGTTTGCAACGATTTGGTACCGAATTACCAGCCCGCATACGTAACAGTGCTTTACCCCTAAATTATAACATTTACCGCTGCGCCAAAACGCATTTCGGGGAGAACCAGCTAGCTCCGAATTCGATTGGCATTTCACCCCTAACCACAGTTCATCCGCTGATTTTTCAACATCAGTCGGTTCGGTCCTCCACTTAGTATTACCTAAGCTTCAACCTGACCATGGTTAGATCATCCGGGTTCGGGTCTATAAATAGAGACAAACGCCCTATTCAGGCTCGCTTTCACTATGGCTCCGGCATTCACTGCCTTAACCTGCCACTACCTATAAGTCGCCGGCTCATTCTTCAACAGGCACGCAGTCAGACGTTTTAGTCGTCCTTCTACTGCTTGTAAGTTTATGGTTTCATGTTCTTTTCACTCCCCTCCCGGGGTTCTTTTCACCTTTCCCTCACGGTACTTTTTCACTATCGGTCATTCAGGAATATTTAGCCTTACGAGGTGGTCCTCGCAGATTCACACAGAATTTCACGTGCTCTATGCTACTTGGGATTCAATCTGATTATTTCAATTTTCAAGTACGAGACTATCACTCTCTACGGTCAAGTATTCCAAACTTGTTCCTCTAATCGTCATATTAAATCTTTAGGATTGTCCCACTACCCTTAATCTGTAATTAAGTTTAGGCTGTTCCCATTTCGCTCGCCGCTACTAAGGGAATCGTTTTTACTTTCTTTTCCTCTAGGTACTAAGATGTTTCAGTTCCCTAGGTTCGCTCTTTCTTATCTATATATTCAATAAGTAGTTATTAATTAAAGTTTCCTCATTCGGAGACCTCCGGATCATAGCATATTCCCGCTCCCCGAAGCATTTCGTTGGTAACCACGTCCTTCTTCGCTTCTGAATGCCAAGGTATCCCCCATAAACTCTTAGTTTCTTGAATTTAATACAAAATTTAGAAATTATAATTTAATCCTAACAAAATCCT